TATACTTACTATCTAGTTAGATACACCACCATAAATAGTTACTAGTGATGTAATCCATACTTTTAGAGTAAAAGATCCTAGATGATTTTTCGCTGTATAATGACCATAGTCTACCACTTTATTCTTCAGACTATCTGCTGAAACATTTGACATCTGTAGAGAAATACCAGAATTTGTATTAGGACTATCCATTCGATATACTTGTTTAGTCATTCGAGGCACTACTCGCTCTGAACCGATTCGACCTGAAAGTTCTAGACGAATACTATCAATATATGAAGGTAGAATATATTTTTCACCTTCTTCACCCACTGTACCAAAAAGTCCTACTTTTACACTACTTTTCGATACTAGTGCATCGCATAGCTGTGAAAATTTATTTTTATCTGTTTTTCCACATAGATATTGTGCTAGAATTCGACTATTCATGTAAGGATATCGAAGTCGAATTAGATTTAGATTTACTTTTTTCTTAAATAGAATGGAAGATAGTGATTTACTTACTTCTAGTAGTTTACTCTCTTTCAGATAATGATGTTGTACAAAATCTTGTACTTGAGGATTTTCATCATTGTAATAGTAGAATAGAGTAATTTGTACTTCATTTGTACTATGATGAAACATAGGATTACTAATAAGAATTTTCGAATTTCCGAAAATCTCTAGCCCTTCTAGTTCTTTCCGAGCATTCTTATGCTCTTTCATTTTATTTGGATATGTATTATTCTCCATTGGTACACTATGAAAATAAGAATCTAGAAAACTCTTTGCAATATTCTGTAGAACAAATAGATTTCGTTGATTCTCTTTTGAATTCTCAATGAGAATATTTCCAGAAGAATCCCGTAGGATCTCTGTTAGCTTTTGATCTTTTTTCAGTACTTGTTTATTTTTAAAACAATTTGTTGTATTATAAAATAGACAAATAGTTGTATTTTTCATGATAATGATAGATAAAAATTATTTATGATAATAAGACTTACTAGGATAAAAAGTATTTTAATACTAAATACAGATATTACTTATATAATATGAATATCTTATCTTTAAGGGAATATATATATTATTCAATATATAATATACAAAGGTATATATATATACATATTCTTAAGTTCAGTTTTGTAATATATAGTCGTACTACATTTAGTTCTACAAATGCAGGTAGAATATATCGGCTAAATAGGAAAATTAGCACGAATAGACCAAATAGTACAAATGATAGTTGATTTAGGAAATAAAAAGGTACTAGTTGTGGCATTTTCCAAGAAAATACTAATTTTTCTTTTCTTTCTACATAATAAGTTTCAGTTATGAAACTTACAAGCTATTGTGATATTATAAAATAATAACAAAGAAGGGAAAGATAATAGAAATATTATCTACATCACATTACATGTTATGTACTTATTTTCAATAATGAAACTCTATGATTTTGTTAGATATTTCATTCTAGAATATATTTAAGATTGTTTTGGTACTACATGGAATGCGTGGAATGGTGTAGGTGATTCTACTGCCCACTCTAGTGATGTAGCTGGACTAGCTTCTAGCCAATAAACTGGTGTTGACTCGAAGTATCCTGGCACTGCCCATGGATTATTATCTGCTTCTTCTCCATAAACTAGTGCATCATATACTAGATATGCAAAGATGAATACACCTGCTACAGAAATTACACTTCCTAGAGAAGAAATGTAGTTATATGGTGCAAATGCATCAGGATAATCAGGGATACGTCGAGGCATTCCTGCTAGACCTAGGAAATGTTGTGGGAAGAATGTTAGGTTCACTCCTACAAAGAATGTCCAGAAATGGATTTTTGCAAGAGTTTCATTGTATGTTTTACCAACAATTTTTGGGAACCAGTAATAGAATCCAGCAAAGATTCCGAATGAAGCACCCATTGATAGTTGATAGTGGAAGTGAGCAACTACATAGTATGTATCGTGGAATGCAATATCTAGTGATGCATTTGATAGAGTTACTCCTGTACTACCTCCAATTGTAAATAGAATTAGGAATCCTACACAGAATAGCATAGGTGCAGTTAGTCGGATAGATCCACCGTACATTGTAGCTAGCCAACTAAAAATTTTAATACCTGTTGGTACAGCAATAATCATTGTAGCCGCTGTAAAGTATGCACGTGTATCTACATCTAGACCTACAGTAAACATGTGATGTGACCATACTAGCATTCCTAGCACTCCGATTGTACTCATAGCATATACCATTCCTAGGTAACCAAAGATTGGTTTTGATGAGAATGTTGATACTACTTGACTTACAATACCAAATGCAGGAATAATTAGAATATAAACTTCCGGATGACCAAAGAACCAGAATAGATGTTGATATAGTACTGGATCACCACCTCCTGCTGGATCATAGAATGATGTATTAAAGTTACGGTCAGTTAGTAGCATTGTAATAGCACCTGCTAGTACAGGTAGTGTAGTAATAAGTAGAATTGATGTTACAAATACTGCCCATACAAATAGTGGCATTTTGTACATTGTCATACCTGAAGCTCGCATATTCAGGATAGTTACCATAAAGTTCATAGCACCTAGCATAGATGAGATACCTGATAGGTGAAGACTAAAGATAGCTAGATCAATTGATCCTCCTGAATGACTTTGTAGTCCTGCTAGTGGAGGATAAACCGTCCATCCTGATCCAGCTCCTTGTTCTACAAAAGCACTAGCTAGTAGTAGAATTAGACTAGGTACTAGTAGCCAGAAACTAATGTTATTTAGTCGTGGGAAAGCCATATCTACAGCACCTACCATTACAGGAGTAAAGTAGTTACCAAATCCACCCATTAGAGCTGGCATTACTAGGAAGAATACCATTAGGAATGCGTGAGCTGTAATAATCACATTAAATAGTTGATGATTTCCTCCCAGAACTTGAACACCAGGTGCAGCTAGTTCAGCACGAATTAGGATTGAGAATCCTGTACCTAGTAGTCCTGAAAATACAGCAAAGATAAGGTAAAGAGTACCAATATCTTTAGCATTTGTAGAATAAAGCCATCGAGTCATAATAGCTCTATTATCGAAATACTCGATTCTTATTAGAATATATCTAAGATAGATGTTCTATACATTTTAGTTATATTTTCTCCTTCTTTCAATACAAAGAGAAAAATTACATTTTCTTCAAAAAGAGACAAAGAATAAATGAGAGATTTTGCTTTACCTTAATAAAATTATTTTTTAGAGTATTCTATCATACTATACATATATGTACTCAAGTATGATAAAAATCTAGAAGAAAACTTTCTAACTCTCATTTTATCAGCTATTTTCACTCAAAACAAAGAAAGATTCAAACTTCCATAAACCTATTGGTTCATAGTGAGTATCGAATCTCCATAGTATAATATAGTATATATTCACTTATACAAAATACAAGTAAATAGGACAAAAGGAGATTCGAACTCCCACGGGTTTATACCCAGATAATTAGCAATTACCCTTACTTCGCCAATAGCCGTTTGTCCATAATTCATTCTACGACAATCATATTCATACTAAAAATATAGTATACCTTATATATATATACTATACAAGGGGAAAAATTGATTTTTTATAATTCAGCCGCAAGTTCCCTTACGGCTACCTTGCTATAACTTCACCTCAGTTCTATTCTAAACGTCCTCTTCATTGATATTCCGAGTTCCGTAGTCAAACAAAACCAAGATGTGATAGACAGTTAGTATCTCCCTAATGAGTGGTTCACCGTTTCATACTAATAAACGATTACTCGGTATTCCTGATTCATGTGGACGAATTTCAGTCCACAATCCTTATCGAATCTTATTTTATAGATTTGCTCAATCTTACGATTTTGCCTCTTATTGTTAGATTTTAGTAGCACGTCTGTAGCCCATACTCCATAAGGGTCATGACGACTTATCGTAATCCATCATATCACTTTTATCAAGTTGATAGAAGAAAGAATTGATTCCTTCCATGGATTGCGTTCGTTAGCGGACTGAACCTAACATCTTACGACACGAACTGACGACAGCCATGCAACGCCTGTATCTTATTTTTCATTTTTAGAAAAAATGACAATACTAAGATATACAAGGAGAGGTAAGGTTTTACGCGTATTTTCGTATTAAACAACATGCTCCACACCGGTTCTTAAGGATGGTCTAATCTTTTTGCTTTCAACCTTGCGGCATTACTAACAAGGTGTTACACATACAGCCTTTTGCTTTCCCTCTGATTATTTCATCATATTACTACGAACCAAAGGGTTAGTGTAAATAGTTTACGGTTTGGACTACTCAGGTAGCTAATCTGTTTCGCTCCCCAAACTTTCATCTCTCAGCGTCAATTCTTACCTGGAAAATTGCTTTCGCCTTTAGTATTCCGTTAAGTATCAACAAATATCATCTCTCCTCTTAACGTTCTATTTTCCTCTATTGAATTCTAGCTATGAAAAAATCTATTTTTCATGGCCGCCTACAGATCCTTAAAACCTATTTATTCATTCAACGTTCGCCCAGTTCGTATAACCGCGTCTGCTGGCACGAGACTTAGATTGGACTCATAGTAAGGTAACGTCATTATCCTCCCTTACCACACTCTACTATACTTCGAGTTCTGGTTAGCTGGGTCACTCTTTCGAGCATTGCCCAAGATTCTCCTCTGCAGCAATCAGACAACTGATCGATCGGTTTATCAAAACCAATTGCGGGAATAGAAGCTTTCGCTCTTTCCTATTTGTCACCGGCTTGGTACGCCACTATCGTACCAACTACCTACAAAACAAAGAATGAATCTATCAAAATATCAAGGCATCTATTCTTTGTATTCCTCGCCTGCGCGCCATATGTACATATATACATACGACTTGCATGAGTAAAACTCCCAGATAACGTTCGAACTTTGCTAAGATTAAACAATTACAATATACTTCTCATCTCCATCCATATACCATACAAAGCATATAGAGAATGCTAGAAGTTTTATGATAAATATATCAGTCATATCAAGATAATACTTCCTTTAATCATTCTATCAATATATATAAAATATATAAGTATTTACATATGAATATGTAATTCATTCTTACATAGTACTCTATACTCCCTACAAATTCTATACCTAGACATAAAATATATCCCCTATCTACAAAAAATGAAAATGCTCCTAGTTTATCTCATCCTTTATGTCTCTATTTATAAGTAACAAAGTTGTGGTTACCATGCCATTCAATTCCTATTAGATAATCTTGATATACCTACATGATCATTATCATGAATTCATTTATTATGCTATATAATATCCATTCACCTCTTGAACAATTTGAGGTTGTTAGTCTTGCTTACACTGAAATCCCATATTTCGGACATGTTGCTCTAACAAATCTTGGACTATATACTATCATTACTGTATTCTTTGTTCTAGCATTCCACATTCTAGGATTCAACCATAAAATTGTTCCTAGCCGATGGAGTCTTTCACTTGAATCTAGTTTCGCTTCTGTTCATGGACTTGTGAAATCACAAGTAGGTGCAGCTAACGAGCGATTCCTTCCTTTTGTTTATTCTCTATTCTTCTTCCTACTATTTGCTAACCTAAACGGTAATATCCCATACGGATTCACAGTTACTACATCAGCTATTGTTTCTATGGGACTTAGTGTTATTGTATTTATTGGTGTTACTATTCTTGGACTAAGTATCCACAAAGTACACTTCTTCTCATTCTTTGTTCCTGCAGGTACTCCTCTTGCTCTAGTTCCTTTCCTAGCACCTATTGAACTAATTTCTTACCTAGCTCGTGCACTTTCACTAGGAGTACGGCTACTAGCTAATATGGCTGCTGGACACTCACTAATGAAAATTCTTGGTGGATTCCTATTCTCACTATTCACATCTAGTTTCCTTATTAGTATCCTAACTATTGTTCCATTTGTTATCTTCATTGCTATTATTGTACTTGAGTTTGCTGTATCATTCATTCAAGCTTACGTATTCTGTATTCTTACATCATCATACATTAAAGATGCTATTGACCTACACTAATAGTAATGTATTATATACAATGTAACTTTACATATTCTATTCTAATACAAATGAATCTAAGTAAGGAAAGAGAATTTATTCCCTTACTTATTCATTTCATTCATAGTACGAATGTAAAAAGAATAGAAATAAGAAATCAGGAAATTCTATTTCATTCTATGAACAAATAAGATCATCACTGTTGTATAGTATATAATATATAAGTATGTCATACTATACATACATATTCATTCCACATACTGTAATACTGTACTATCACCATTCCATACTATTATCATCCTTCTTCTATAGAAAACTCCTCTTAGCTCTATCACTACTCATTTATAGGCAAATTAGCAATTCTTCTACTTTCTATCTACTTTTACATTGCTACTTTCTTTCCCAGAACGACAGAATCTGATCATTGCATATTCTTATTTTATCACCATGATCCTTCTTACTCTTATTCTTATCCCTCTATTTGGTGTTGCTATTATTGCTCCATCTTATCAAAGTCATCAATATCTTCCTATTCTTCATAATCAAAGTCATGTTGATCCGGATACGAAAATCAAATATATTGCTCTTACTGTTTCTATTATTGCATTTCTATATTCTCTTATCCTTCTTGTTCTATTTGATCCTTCTACTCCGGATTATCAATTCACTTTCCATCTTCTTACATCTACATCATTCTCTTCTGATTTTCAAATGGGTGTTGATGGTATTTCTATTTATTTCGTTCTTCTTACTACTTTCCTATTTCCTATTTCTTTCCTTGCTAGTTGGAAAATCTCTTCTTCTACTACTCTTGGAGGTAACAAATACAATGTGAAGTTTTACCTATGTACTATGCTTCTTCTTGAAACTCTTCTAATCCTTCTATTTGTTGTTACTGATATTATGCTATTTTATATCTTCTTCGAGAGTGTTCTTATTCCTCTTTTCCTTATTGTTGGTATTTGGGGTAGTAGTGCTAATCGAATCCGAGCCGCTTTCCTTCTATTCCTATTTACTCTTGCTGGTTCTCTATTCATGCTACTTTCTATCCTTGCTATTTATTACAATGTTGGATCTACTGATTTCCAACTTATCCAACAATTCCATTTCGATCCTTCTGTACAAAAACTTCTATGGATTGGTGTATTTATTAGTATGGCTATTAAATTCCCACTTTGGCCTCTTTATTCTTGGCTATATCGAGCCCATGCTGAAGCTCCTATTGCTGGTAGTATTCTACTAGCTGGTATTGTTCTTAAGATGGCTACATATGGTAGTCTACGTCTTCTACTACAATTCCTGCCTGATGCTTCATATTATTTCAGTCCTCTTGTACAAACTATGGCTATTATGAGTATTATTTATGCTAGTCTTGCTACTCTTCGACAAACTGATTTCAAGGCTCTTGTTGCATATTCAAGTATTGGACATATGGGTATTATTGCTCTTGGACTATTCTCTAATACTATCCAAGGTATTGAAGGTTCTATTGTTCTTTCTATCGCTCATGGATTTGTTAGTCCTGCACTTTTCATTCTTGTTGGTGCTGTTCTTTACGATCGATTCCATACTCGTACTATTCGATACTACCGAGGTGTTGTTACATATATGCCTATTTTCTCTGTATTCTTCTTCCTATTTACTATTTTCAATGCTGGTATTCCTCTTAGTGCTAATTGGATTGGTGAACTACTTTGTCTTATTGGTACATTCCAATTTAACCCTATTGTTGCTGTTCTAGCTGCTACTGGTATTGTTCTTAGTGCTGCTTATTCTATCTGGCTTTATAACCGTATTTCATTCGGTACATACAGTCAATATCTTAACTTTACTAAAGATATCAATCGACGAGAATTCCATCTTATCCTTCCTCTTCTATTCCTAACTATCCTTGTTGGTATTCTACCTAATACTATTCTTGATAATATTGATGTATCTGTTACAACACTACTATATCAAGTATAATCATATTACCAACAAAAATATTACAACACTAATAGGAAGTAAACATACTTCTCTCTATTGTTTATACAGAATATACTATTGTTATTATACTTATGAATGTTTCTTTTGCAGAAATATTCCCTTCAAAATTTGAAGAGTATTCACTACTCTGATACTATACAATTGTATACACGATTAAGAAAGGAAAAAATTCTTCTAGTTGGATTATTTTTCCCTTTTTCTAGGGAGAATAGAGGAGGAGGAAGAGGATTCTCTAGGATTTCTATGAATGAACACTTACCCTGTTATCGACTATTTCTCTATGTTAGATGTTAGATGTTAGATGTTAGAGTCGGTATCAAGTATTTGTAGCATTTACTCGGTATCGAATATTTCTCTATGTTAGATATTCGCTATGTACCCGGTATCCACATATTTCTATTTGCACTTACCCTCTATGACTCTTACTTCATTATAAGTATGTCGTTATATTTACCATTCATTCCTAAACACCTTATATTCACCTACCTATCCTATCAACATACTTACACACTCATACAAAAAACAAACATACTATTCCCATATCTATTTACATACTATACTATTCTATCACTATTTCATTCCATCATCATTCCATCCATACCCCATCTTCTACTCTATTCATCTACTATCTTACTTATCTATCCCTATCCTTTATTCTCTCCCCACTCATCTATCACCCACAATTCTACCATATTCTATTCACAATTTACACTATCACCATTCTACTACCACACAATATATCATTCTATACCTTCCAAGATAAGAAGAAGATATATCTATTCTTCCAATAAGTATATATATATTATAAGTATTATTATTATACTATAGAAGAATACTACTATTCTATACTATTTTACTTATTCTCCTTCATATACTATACTTATTTATACTCTTACTCCTACTATATACATCATTTACTTACCATTCCACCACTATATCCAATACTTCTCTACACACACAGACACATAGACAGACACACACACACACACACACACATAGACAGACACATAGACAGACACATAATGAAATTCAATTCACTTTTGAATATAGAATATATAAGTATTACCTACTATTTACATACATCCCTAACACTCTAAACAAAAACCCTTACCTATTACTATATTAGAACCACCTCCTACCTACTTATTCTTCCATTCCAGCATTCTCAGCACCTTGAAGGACTCGAACCCACAATCTCCTAATCCGAAGTTAGGCGCTTTCACCAATTTAGCTAAAGATGCTTATTCTACATCCATACAAAACCATTTCCTTATAACAACAAAACAATTCCAATGTTACCCACTGGCCCCATTCTACCTTTAGAAACTACATATTCATCTTACTTCTTATGTATGTAAGCAGTGGACTTGTTGAATGAAAATTCAACTATGTCCCACTGACTTGAATTTCTTTAGAATTACTTATTTGGATAAAAATATATTCCTTTGTAAGCAGTGGGACTTGTTGAAATAAAAAATATTTCAACTATGTCCCACTGGCCCATTCCTACTTTTAACTACATATTTATCTTACTTCTTATGTATGTAAGCAGTGGGACTTGTTAAAAATTCCCTTTTAACTATGTCCCACTGGAAAAACTCCCCTTTAGTATCTATTCTATATATATATATAGAATTGTATGTAAGCAGTGGACTTGTTGAAATAAAAAAATATTTCAACTATGTCCCACTGGCTCATTCTACTTTCATACTACATATTTATCTTACTTTCACATGTGTAAGCAGTGGGACTTGAACCCACACAGTTTTACACTACTATTTCCTAAGAATAGCTTGTCTACCAATTTCAACATGCTTACATAACCATATACTTTATTTTATACTTCAACAAACCCATTACCCTAAAACCCCATTAGAGTAACCCCTATATTCTTACCATTCTATTTCTACCCATTCAATCCTTACCAACCCATTCACATACATTCAAATGAATATATATTCAATATCCTTATTCACCACTCTACTACAAAAACCAACTACACCCACCTACCAAAAACCTACTTCACACAAAAACAAACCCTCCATATATATTCATATTTCCACTTACTAATATATCATTCATAGAATATCATCATATAGGTGATGATATGATCATATAATCATATATATATTCATATTTCATCTGAAAGATCCCAACAGATAAGCAAATGATCTTTCTTCTTTCACAAATCATCAACATATATATATCAGTGTTATTCCAACACAAAAACTTTCAAAACAAAACACCCACATGTTTACCCTTATTATAGAATCAACCACTTGTCTCTATTTCTATAATTCTTTCTATCTACTTACTTATGCTTGGTGCTGCTAAATACATTGGTGCTGGTATTGCTACTCTTGCTCTTGCTGGTGCTGGTATTGGTGTAGGTATTGTATTCTACGCTCTTATCCAAGGTACATCTCGAAACCCTAGCGTTAAAAATCAACTATTCCAATATGCTGTTCTTGGATTCGCTCTTTCAGAGGCTACTGGACTATTCGCTCTTATGGTTTCATTCATGATCCTATTCTCTTAATCTCTATTACACTACTTATCCATCATAGTTATTAAGTTCTCTTCTATTCTGAATAGAAGAGAAATAGAATAGAAATAGAATTGAATAGGTCATAGTAGGGAATATATACTTCTAAAAAGGGAATATTACATTCCCATTCCCTACCTATCTATTGTATATATATATACAAAAATACATTCTTTCTTATTCATTATATATTTAGATTCAATCAATGAAATACCATCTTCACTCTATCATTTATATTTATCATTCATTCCTTCTACTTACCCATCACTATTTATTATTTACACATTTATTCTTAGATTATATCTACTCATATATCTCATATATCTCAGTGAATACTATATATTCACTACTTACTATAGTTACACAACATTACTATCACATACACATATGTACATACCAACATACATTACATCTATTTCAGATAATATCAAAATATCATAGTTACAACTACATACATTATGTATCCATATTCATACAATACATACTCTATCATTCTCTTTCATTTTATATTACTTACTTAACCATTATTATTATATTACCATTATAATATTACATACATTATTGTATAGTATTATTACATAATAATGTATAGTAATATATACATATACTATAGCATATACATATTACAAATATACACATAAATATAGTATACTATATACACATATGTATGTATACTATATGTTAGTATATACATATACATACATATATATATATGTATATATATACATACTATATATATAATAATATACACATGTGTACTATGTATAGTACTGTATATCTGTATATACTGTATATCAGTATATAACTATATACAGTTATATAACTAACTATATATAGTATGTATTACTATATACATGAAGTATAATTACTGATGAATATATTTATTATACATAAATGAAGAAAAATCTAATAATTCTACTATGTCTAAGATGGAGGATAGAGATAATAATAAAATATAAGTATTATTATTATAATTATAATAATTATTATTAAATAAAAAATGTGTATAAATACACATATATATATATGTGAGTATAAATACTAATCATTGTATGTATGTACATAGACATATGTATGTTCACTATATTGATGAAGAAGTAATGATGAAGTAGTACTGGTAAGTATATATATAAAGTATAGTTTATATATATAGTATATGAAGTAAGGGTATGTGTATAAATACAATGGTAGGATGAAATAAGTGAATAGATAAGTGGGTTTCTATATTTCAGTGTAAGTAAGTGAGTAATAATTGTGTATGTAAGATATATCTATCTTAGATAGTGTTGATTGTAAGTTGGTATAATAGATCTATATTAGAAGAATGGGTGAAGAGTAATAGGTAAGATAGTATATATCTTGGTAAGATAAGTAGTGGTGAGTATGATAAGAGGTGAAGATATAGTTTGTAAGAGTGTAATATCGACACACTTATATATATATATATATAGTGATGTGGTTTTTTGTGACTGGTGAATAGATATGGGTAGGTTTGTGTATGTGTGTAGAATAGAGTGGTAATATAGTGAATAAATAGAACTATAGCTGAAAGAGGGAATCGAACCCTCTATTCACAAGTATGAATTGTATGGTTTACCATTAACCTATTTCAGCGTAGTATGTAAGTGTATAATATATATATATATTAGTATAACGTACTATAAATAATAATAGTACAAATAGTAGTATACTTATATAGTAAGTATTAGGTAAGTAAGTATAAATATGAAAATAAATGAGTATATATATATATATAACTGTGAATATGTTAGAGATAAGTGAGTGGTAAGCTTTGGTGATAGTGATAAGGGTGAATGATAGTAATGGTAAGAGAATGGTAGGGCTATATAGTAGCTAGGTAAAGTATAAATAAAATGTAGAATGAGGATTGGAATGGTGAGTTTGTAGTAGATAGTAGGAAGAGTGGTTTTGTAAGGGTGTGTGTATGTGTATGTATTTGTGAATGTTAGATAGTTATAGTGATGAATATATAGTTATATATATATATATAACATGTGTAATAAGTGAATAGGATAGGGTGTAAGAGTGAATAAGAGAGTAAGAGGGATCTAGCAATGAAAGATAGATAATATATAGATAGTATCTAACATTAGATATAGTATATAAGTATATCTAATGTTACAAGATAGATGGCATTTTTGTTCATGATCAATGGTATTCATCTATCTCACTCACTATTCAAAATAGTAAGTGAACACTGAACACTCAAACTTACAACTTAGTGAGAATACATCTAGTGAGAGACTCTCATACATACAAATATATTGTATTGATATAGACCAATGAATTAGATATATATATCTGGATATATTATTATTATATACATAGAATGTATATATAATATACATATATATATATAGAATATATATATATAGAATAGATATATATAGAATCTATATATAGAATATTCTATATATCAGTGAAAGTGTAGTAATACTTCCTTCAAATACAGAGAAAGAAATATAGTAATGGGCATGTCCTATGAACATTGTGAAATGCATAGATATATAGATAGATGCATGTAAGTATAGTAGTTATAGAGAATAACACTGAAAAGAACAACACTCATCAATATACTAGAGTAAGTAAGTATAATAGAATAGAATATTATATAATATACTTAGTAAGTAGAATAGGAGGATAAGGTGTCAGATCACCTATCAAACACGTATATATGAAGAATACTTATATATTCTATAGTAGATATGAAATATTTATCTAGAATATAGTAGATATTCTATAGAATATAGTAGATATTTATCTAGAATCTATCTATTTCTATAGAATATATTCTATATATATATATATATTATTATATATATAAACTAAATATTATTATATATATAAACTAAATATTATTATATATATAAACTAAATATAGAATATTCTATATTCTTGAATATATATATATTCTATTCTTCTTCTAGACACTGAATCTAAATACCCTTATTATTACTTTCCTAGAACTTACTAACCAATTCCATTCATATCACACTTACTACTCTTATTACTACTAAACACAGAACTAGATAAAAAATATCATACTTACCCACAACGAACAAAATACCACCACATACCATTATTTTATACTCATATTTCTCACTATCTATGGATACAACAGATAAGTGGTAACTAGAACTATCTATTCTAACATAGTTTCATACCATCAGTGATACTTGCACCAACCACCTAATGTATTTATATACTATATAAATTATACCTTACTTACTTAACACCTAGATTCACACTTAACCTAGATTAGATATCTTATTTTTAAATAAGTCGTCTTTACTCTTTATAAATTACTTGGCTATTATACTTAATTAGGGTATATATTACCATACTTTATAAGAAGTATGTATGTATACTTCTATTTTCATTATATAGAAAATTTTCAATTCACTTATTATGAATATATAAATATTGAATGGTAAATCTAGCTCAACAGGTAGAGCATCGATCTGTGGATTCGAAGGATTTGGTTCAAGTCCAAAGTTTTACCCTTTTATTGCAAATTGATTGTTATTGAATAATATTCCTTACTATTGAAATATAGGTGAGTTATATACTTATGAATAGTATTATATTCAATAATAAGTAAGTCTTAAAGTTCAAAAATATATCTATTTATATAAAATATATGGTAAAGAAATAAGGTAACTTTTATTCACTAGTATTAAAACTATAATAAAAGTATAGTGAAATTTGATAAATGAATGAACTGATTTTTAGAAGTAAATCTATTTTATACAATTTTTGTATAGAACAAAATTTAGACTACGAGTATATAACTACAATAGTTATATATACTTACTTATAAGTAAATAGAAACATATTTTATGGTATACCATGTATACTTTGTATATGATGAACATAAAGTTTCACTCATTTCTTACTTCTTTTTGTACTTATTTAAAAATAAGATATCTAATCTAGGTTAAGTGTGAATCTAGGTGTTAAGTAAGTAAGGTATAATTTATATAGTATATAAATACATTAGGTGGTTGGTGCAAGTATCACTGATGGTATGAAACTATGTTAGAATAGATAGTTCTAGTTACCACTTATCTGTTGTATCCATAGATAGTGAGAAATATGAGTATAAAATAATGGTATGTGGTGGTATTTTGTTCGTTGTGGGTAAGTATGATATTTTTTATCTAGTTCTGTGTTTAGTAGTAATAAGAGTAGTAAGTGTGATATGAATGGAATTGGTTAGTAAGTTCTAGGAAAGTAATAATAAGGGTATTTAGATTCAGTGTCTAGAAGAAGAATAGAATATATATATATTCAAGAATATAGAATATTCTATATTTAGTTTATATATATAATAATATTTAGTTTATATATATAATAATATTTAGTTTATATATATAATAATATATATATATATATAGAATATATTCTATAGAAATAGATAGATTCTAGATAAATATCTACTATATTCTATAGAATATCTACTATATTCTAGATAAATATTTCATATCTACTATAGAATATATAAGTATTCTTCATATATACGTGTTTGATAGGTGATCTGACACCTTATCCTCCTATTCTACTTACTAAGTATATTATATAATATTCTATTCTATTATACTTACTTACTCTAGTATATTGATGAGTGTTGTTCTTTTCAGTGTTATTCTCTATAACTACTATACTTACATGCATCTATCTATATATCTATGCATTTCACAATGTTCATAGGACATGCCCATTACTATATTTCTTTCTCTGTATTTGAAGGAAGTATTACTACACTTTCACTGATATATAGAATATTCTATATATAGATTCTATATATATCTATTCTATATATATATATTCTATATATATATATGTATATTATATATACATTCTATGTATATAATAATAATATATCCAGATATATATATCTAATTCATTGGTCTATATCAATACAATATATTTGTATGTATGAGAGTCTCTCACTAGATGTATTCTCACTAAGTTGTAAGTTTGAGTGTTCAGTGTTCACTTACTATTTTGAATAGTGAGTGAGATAGATGAATACCATTGATCATGAACAAAAATGCCATCTATCTTGTAACATTAGATATACTTATATACTATATCTAATGTTAGATACTATCTATATATTATCTATCTTTCATTGCTAGATCCCTCTTACTCTCTTATTCACTCTTACACCCTATCCTATTCACTTATTACACATGTTATATATATATATATAACTATATATTCATCACTATAACTATCTAACATTCACAAATACATACACATACACACACCCTTACAAAACCACTCTTCCTACTATCTACTACAAACTCACCATTCCAATCCTCATTCTACATTTTATTTATACTTTACCTAGCTACTATATAGCCCTACCATTCTCTTACCATTACTATCATTCACCCTTATCACTATCACCAAAGCTTACCACTCACTTATCTCTAACATATTCACAGTTATATATATATATATACTCATTTATTTTCATATTTATACTTACTTACCTAATACTTACTATATAAGTATACTACTATTTGTACTATTATTATTTATAGTACGTTATACTAATATATATATATATTATACACTTACATACTACGCTGAAATAGGTTAATGGTAAACCATACAATTCATACTTGTGAATAGAGGGTTCGATTCCCTCTTTCAGCTATAGTTCTATTTATTCACTATATTACCACTCTATTCTACACACATACACAAACCTACCCATATCTATTCACCAGTCACAAAAAACCACATCACTATATATATATATATATAAGTGTGTCGATATTACACTCTTACAAACTATATCTTCACCTCTTATCATACTCACCACTACTTATCTTACCAAGATATATACTATCTTACCTATTACTCTTCACCCATTCTTCTAATATAGATCTATTATACCAACTTACAATCAACACTATCTAAGATAGATATATCTTACATACACAATTATTACTCACTTACTTACACTGAAATATAGAAACCCACTTATCTATTCACTTATTTCATCCTACCATTGTATTTATACACATACCCTTACTTCATATACTATATATATAAACTATACTTTATATATATACTTACCAGTACTACTTCATCATTACTTCTTCATCAATATAGTGAACATACATATGTCTATGTACATACATACAATGATTAGTATTTATACTCACATATATATATATGTGTATTTATACACATTTTTTATTTAATAATAATTATTATAATTATAATAATAATACTTATATTTTATTATTATCTCTATCCTCCATCTTAGACATAGTAGAATTATTAGATTTTTCTTCATTTATGTATAATAAATATATTCATCAGTAATTATACTTCATGTATATAGTAATACATACTATATATAGTTAGTTATATAACTGTATATAGTTATATACTGATATACAGTATATACAGATATACAGTACTATACATAGTACACATGTGTATATTATTATATATATAGTATGTATATATATACATATATATATATGTATGTATATGTATATACTAACATATAGTATACATACATATGTGTATATAGTATACTATATTTATGTGTATATTTGTAATATGTATATGCTATAGTATATGTATATATTACTATACATTATTATGTAATAATACTATACAATAATGTATGTAATATTATAATGGTAATATAATAATAATGGTTAAGTAAGTAATATAAAATGAAAGAGAATGATAGAGTATGTATTGTATGAATATGGATACATAATGTATGTAGTTGTAACTATGATATTTTGATATTATCTGAAATAGATGTAATGTATGTTGGTATGTACATATGTGTATGTGATAGTAATGTTGTGTAACTATAGTAAGTAGTGAATATATAGTATTCACTGAGATATATGAGATATATGAGTAGATATAATCTAAGAATAAATGTGTAAATAATAAATAGTGATGGGTAAGTAGAAGGAATGAATGATAAATATAAATGATAGAGTGAAGATGGTATTTCATTGATTGAATCTAAATATATAATGAATAAGAAAGAATGTATTTTTGTATATATATATACAATAGATAGGTAGGGAATGGGAATGTAATATTCCCTTTTAGAAGTATATATTCCCTACTATGACCTATTCAATTCTATTTCTATTCTATTTCTCTTCTATTCAGAATAGAAGAGAACTTAATAACTATGATGGATAAGTAGTGTAATAGAGATTAAGAGAATAGGATCATGAATGAAACCATAAGAGCGAATAGTCCAGTAGCCTCTGAAAGAGCGAATCCAAGAACAGCATATTGGAATAGTTGATTTTTAACGCTAGGGTTTCGAGATGTACCTTGGATAAGAGCGTAGAATACAATACCTACACCAATACCAGCACCAGCAAGAGCAAGAGTAGCAATACCAGCACCAATGTATTTAGCAGCACCAAGCATAAGTAAGTAGATAGAAAGAATTATAGAAATAGAGACAAGTGGTTGATTCTATAATAAGGGTAAACATGTGGGTGTTTTGTTTTGAAAGTTTTTGTGTTGGAATAACACTGATATATATATGTTGATGATTTGTGAAAGAAGAAAGATCATTTGCTTATCTGTTGGGATCTTTCAGATGAAATATGAATATATATATGATTATATGATCATATCATCACCTATATGATGATATTCTATGAATGATATATTAGTAAGTGGAAATATGAATATATATGGAGGGTTTGTTTTTGTGTGAAGTAGGTTTTTGGTAGGTGGGTGTAGTTGGTTTTTGTAGTAGAGTGGTGAATAAGGATATTGAATATATATTCATTTGAATGTATGTGAATGGGTTGGTAAGGATTGAATGGGTAGAAATAGAATGGTAAGAATATAGGGGTTACTCTAATGGGGTTTTAGGGTAATGGGTTTGTTGAAGTATAAAATAAAGTATATGGTTATGTAAGCATGTTGAAATTGGTAGACAAGCTATTCTTAGGAAATAGTAGTGTAAAACTGTGTGGGTTCAAGTCCCACTGCTTACACATGTGAAAGTAAGATAAATATGTAGTATGAAAGTAGAATGAGCCAGTGGGACATAGTTGAAATATTTTTTATTTCAACAAGTCCACTGCTTACATACAATTCTATATATATATATAGAATAGATACTAAAGGGAGTTTTTCCAGTGGGACATAGTTAAAAGGGAATTTTTAACAAGTCCCACTGCTTATACATAAGAAGTAAGATAAATATGTAGTTAAAAGTAGGAATGGGCCAGTGGGACATAGTTGAAATATTTTTTATTTCAACAAGTCCCACTGCTTACAAAGGAATATATTTTTATCCAAATAAGTAATTCTAAAGAAATTCAAGTCAGTGGGACATAGTTGAATTTTCATTCAACAAGTCCACTGCTTACATACATAAGAAGTAAGATGAATATGTAGTTTCTAAAGGTAGAATGGGGCCAGTGGGTAACATTGGAATTGTTTTGTTGTTATAAGGAAATGGTTTTGTATGGATGTAGAATAAGCATCTTTAGCTAAATTGGTGAAAGCGCCTAACTTCGGATTAGGAGATTGTGGGTTCGAGTCCTTCAAGGTGCTGAGAATGCTGGAATGGAAGAATAAGTAGGTAGGAGGTGGTTCTAATATAGTAATAGGTAAGGGTTTTTGTTTAGAGTGTTAGGGATGTATGTAAATAGTAGGTAATACTTATATATTCTATATTCAAAAGTGAATTGAATTTCATTATGTGTCTGTCTATGTGTCTGTCTATGTGTGTGTGTGTGTGTGTGTGTCTGTCTATGTGTCTGTGTGTGTAGAGAAGTATTGGATATAGTGGTGGAATGGTAAGTAAATGATGTATATAGTAGGAGTAAGAGTATAAATAAGTATAGTATATGAAGGAGAATAAGTAAAATAGTATAGAATAGTAGTATTCTTCTATAGTATAATAATAATACTTATAATATATATATACTTATTGGAAGAATAGATATATCTTCTTCTTATCTTGGAAGGTATAGAATGATATATTGTGTGGTAGTAGAATGGTGATAGTGTAAATTGTGAATAGAATATGGTAGAATTGTGGGTGATAGATGAGTGGGGAGAGAATAAAGGATAGGGATAGATAAGTAAGATAGTAGATGAATAGAGTAGAAGATGGGGTATGGATGGAATGATGATGGAATGAAATAGTGATAGAATAGTATAGTATGTAAATAGATATGGGAATAGTATGTTTGTTTTTTGTATGAGTGTGTAAGTATGTTGATAGGATAGGTAGGTGAATATAAGGTGTTTAGGAATGAATGGTAAATATAACGACATACTTATAATGAAGTAAGAGTCATAGAGGGTAAGTGCAAATAGAAATATGTGGATACCGGGTACATAGCGAATATCTAACATAGAGAAATATTCGATACCGAGTAAATGCTACAAATACTTGATACCGACTCTAACATCTAACATCTAACATCTAACATAGAGAAATAGTCGATAACAGGGTAAGTGTTCATTCATAGAAATCCTAGAGAATCCTCTTCCTCCTCCTCTATTCTCCCTAGAAAAAGGGAAAAAATAATCCAACTAGAAGAATAGAGAAAATAAGAACAACAATGAGTCGAATATCCATAAATGTATGAATTTGAGTAAGGATATCAGAAGATGAAATAGGAAGAAGACTAGCAAGAGGACAAAGTAGTAGTAGAGTAAGAGTTACTAGAGCAAATGCAAAGTAAATAGCATATGATGGAAGTGTACCATTATCTAGAGTAGCAACTTTTTCACTAGAACTTCGTAGACCTGATGCTAGACCATATCCAAATAGCATTTCAACAATACCCCGATCTAGTTGTTTAGATACAATATATCCAATACCAAGTGATGCTGGAATTACATAAGTATTATAAAGAACTTCAATGTAGTATTTTCCATTGAAAAAGTTATAAAGATTGTATCCCAGAGAAGTTTTAGTTGTAGCTACAAGGAATGGAGTAGCATAATGATATAGATAGAATGCAAGAGATGCACTTGCAAATGTAATGAAAGTAGGTAGAAGTTTGTATGTAGTTGGAATAACTTCAGCTTCCATAAGAGAAATGTGAGAAGGATGTGTAAATAGTGAGTTATTAGCAAAATCTGTACCCATACCCACAAATAGATCTCGTGCAACATATCCAAAGAAGATAGCTAGAATAGCTAGAACTGACATAGGAATCATGGCAAAGATAGCAGCATCATGTGCAGACTCATAAATTTTCTTTGGAGAATTTGGATATGTTAGGAATGTCATAGCAACAAGTCGGAAACTATAGAATGCTGTAAGACCAGCAGAAATAGATCCAAGCCAGTATGCAATAGATCCATGGAATACATATTGTGAATATGCAAGCTCAAGGATAAGATCTTTAGAGTAGAATCCTGTCATAAATGGAACAGCCATAAGACTAAGAGAACCAACAAGGATAGAAGTGTAAGAGAATGGTAGAAGAGGAAGGAATCCACCAAGTCGTCGTTGATCTTGTTGATCAAATGTAGCATGAAGAACAGCACCTGCAGAAAGGAATAGAAGAGCTTTAAAGAAAGCATGGTTAACAAGATGGAATAGTGCAGTATTGTACTGTGAAAGTCCACATGCTAGGAAAAGATAACCCATTTGTGAACAAGTTGAGTAAGCAATAACTCGTTTAAGGTCATTCTGTAGAAGACCAGTAGAAGCAGCAAAGAATGCTGTAATAGATCCAATCCAAGTAATAGCAATAAGAGCTGTAGATGAATATTCAAGAAGAGGACTAGATCGAAGAAGCACATAAACACCCGCAGAAACTAGAGTAGCTGAGTGAATAAGTGATGAAACAGGAGTAGGACCAGCCATAGCAGTAGGAAGCCATGTATTAAGTCCAATTTGTGCACTTTTACCCATACCACCAAATAGTAGTAGTAGACCAATGATAGTAAGAGCACTTTCGTTCATCATTGGAGCTAGTGAAAATACTGTAGAGAAATCCACATTTCCAAATAGACATACAATTCCAAGGAATGAAATTGATAGTGCCATATCACCTACACGGTTTACAATAAATGATTGCATTGCAGATTTGTTAGCTTCAATGACAGTAAACCAGAAATTAATAAGTAGATATGAACAAACAGCAATAAATTCCCATCCAACAAAAAGTACAAAGTAATTATCACCTGCAACAAGAAGAACCATGAAGAAGGTAAATAGACTAAGATAACAGAAGAATCGTTGGTTATGAGGATCACTGCTCATATAATCAATAGAGTAAAGATGTACTAGAGAAGAAATAATAAGAACAGTAGTAATAATAGAAATAGATAGAGTGTCAAATGTGAAAGACCATGATACTGTAAGAATTTCAGAATGTACCCAATCTCCTAGATGAATAGTAACTGGTGAATGACATAGTACTACTTCGTAAAATGCAATAACAGATAGAATAGCAGAAATCATAACCGCTGAAGTAGTAATAATATGAGCACCAGTAACACCAATTTTTCGTCCTAGTAGACCAGAAGTCATACCACCTAGACAAGGAAGTGAAAATAGAAGAAAAAACATTGATTTATTTCTGTGTTCAAATTCTAAACTACTAATAAATAAAGCTGTAGTGTTAAGAATTTTGATCATGAGCAAGAGAAATAGATCCTCGTAGTCGGTAGTAAGCAACAAGAATACCAAGACCAATAGCAGACTCAGCAGCAGCAAGAAGAATGATATAAATACCATAAGTTTGTCCTAGAATATCATCAAAATTCATAGAAGATGCAAGTACTAGAATAGTAACTGCAAGTAGTAGAATTTCAATAGAAATCATCATAAGAAGAATGTTCTTACGATTTAGTACAAATCCTAGGATACCAATAGTAAATAGAATAAGACTAAGATTCATAATATTATAAAAAATGAATAAGTGGAAGAGTTTGATGAAAGCAGAAAATACAATCATATCTTTATCTGAATTTATCGAGAACTACCCGACTCGAACGGGCATCTCCCAAACTGACAATTTGGTGCATTATCCGATTATGCTAAGATCCCTATGGTGATCTTGATTGTATATTCTGTACATAGATAAACACATGATGTTAGCTATAGAAAAAGAATTTTCTTTCTAATGAAAGTTGACACCTATATGTTTGTTATGAATAAGGGAATAAATTCCTAGTAATGATTAATTCATGGCAGGAATATCGAAAGCAACTAGTAGACTAGGAACAAGAACTAGCATAGCGATTGCCATTGGAAGAAGTTGTGTCCAACAGAAAATCATAAGACGATCATATCGTTGTCGAACGAATGTAGCACGAACCCAAACAAAGAAGAACATGAAGATAAGAGATTTCATAACAAGAATGATACTTTGTAGGTTCATGAAAGTTTCATTTACAAGAATCTCTGGGAAAGCATATCCTCCTAGGAATAGAATAGTTGAAAATGTTGACATAAGAACAACTCCAGAATATTCAGCAAGATAGAAAAATACAAAAATCATACCAGAGTGTTCTGTCATAAATCCACTAACTAGTTCAGATTCCGCTTCAGGTAGATCGAATGGAGTACGGTTAAGTTCTGCAAGAGCAGAGATAAGATACATAATGAAAAGTGGAAATAGAGGTACAATGAACCAAATAGATGTTTGTGCTTCTACAATAGTAGTGAAGTTCAGTGATCCTGCAAGAAGAATTACAGCAGCAACACAAGTTGAGAAAATAAGTTCATAACTAACCATTTGCGCAGTAGATCGTAGAGATCCTAGGAATGCATATTTAGAGTTAGCAGCCCATCCGGCAAATAGAGCACCATATACACCAATAGATGAAACAGCTAGTGAAAATAGCATACCTAGTGAAAGATCAGCAATAGCCATACCAGATCCAAATGGAATAGTAGCCCATCCTAGTAGACTAAATACAAGAGAAATCATAGGTGCAAGGAAAAATAGTGCTTTGTTAGACTGTGCAGGAATAATTTGTTCCTTAACAACAAGTTTAAGAGCATCTGCGAATGGTTGAAGTACCCCATAATAACCTACAACATTAGGACCAATTCGTCGTTGCATAGATCCCATAGCTTTTCGCTCAATAATTGTCATAAAGGCAACACATAGAAGCATAGGAACAAAAACAAGAAGAATAAGGATAAGTGAAACAAGCGATCCTTGGTCAATATTGATATCAAAAGATTTCATATCAAAGAGGTTAGTCATGGTTAGAAAAAGATATATGTAATGATATTGAAAGTCAATAAGAGAAAATCATATTGAATAGTATAGTCAATATACTAGGATTCTTTATTGTATAGAAGGGAAAAGTTCATTTTATTTTGAAAATATTCTAAGATACACTTTCCATCCATTCTAGATATTTTTCTGGACTTACAGCCTCTACACAAATAGGCATAAATCCATGTAGAATTCCACATAGCTCTGAACATTGTCCATAGAATAGACCTTCTCGTTCAGCAATTGTAGCAGTTTGATTTAGTCGTCCTGGAATACCATCTACTTTCATACCTAGAGAAGGTACAGCAAATGAATGGATAACATCTTGACCTGTAACAATAAATCGAATATTAGTATCTACTGGAATAACTACATTATTGTCTACATCTAGTAGTCGTAGTTGTCCATCCTCAAGATCTGATTCAGGAATCATGTATGAATCAAACTCAATAGATTCACCATCTTCATTTAGGAAATCTGAATATTCATATGACCAATACCATTGATGTCCAACAGCTTTAATAGTCATTGATGGTGAATATACCTCATCTGTAAGATATAGTAGTTTAAAACTTGGGAAAGCCATAGCAATAAGGAATAGAGCTGGAGAAATTGTCCATACTAGTTCAATAGTAGCTCCATGGCTAAAGTGATGTGTAATAGGATTTTTGTCCTCTTTGTAGTAATGTAGTGTATTGAAAATAGCCCATAGTACACCAAATACAATAATAATTAGATAGAATGTAAGAGAATCAAGTAGTTCAGAAATACCTTCCGCAACAGGAGAGGCAGATTCTTGAATACTGATTTGCCATGGTTCAGGTGAATCACATTCTGCAGTATCTACAGGAAGTGTTAGTTCAAGGGCTAGTCGAGTTAGATTTTGTAGTAGAGAAATCATTGAGTAGATAAAACAAACAGAAGCTACTCCTACAATCATGCAGTTGTAGATGTTAAAGTCGTCCATAGATTTTAGGAAAAATAACAAATTATACTCTTATCGTCTTATAGAATGCTATGCTATATATTATAGCAAAAATAATAAATGCTTTTTTATTAAAGCAAGATAAATACTTTTATTTTAGCAAGATAAAATACTATATATATCTATATATAATTCGTGTATATATATTATACACAAATGATATTGATAAACTAATATTGATAAAACAATATTTATAAAACAGGTCGGATAATCATAATTCTGTTGAATTATTCCGAAGGAGTTCATAGTGGTAATCGTAAATAATAATTACAATGAAAATAATTTCATGTATGAGTTATTTGGTCTTCGTTATGTTAAATATAACTAATAAGAATTAGAGGAATTGAACCTCTGTCTCCGATGTGTAAGATCGGCGCTATACCACTCAGCTAAATTCTTCTAGAATGTATATATTTATATAAATATACTATAATCATATTCTATTATACATATACAAGAACAGCTGGGTACGATCCAACACTAGTGATTTTGGAGATCACTGTACTACCAATTATACTATGTTCTTGTTACATACATTTATTATTTATTACAATTCTTTTCCTTATATGTATTTGAAAACTAGATTAGAATTGAGAGGGAATTGAACCCTAAGAAAAGAATTTGCAATTCTTCTTCAGTAGCCATCTGAAACCTCAATTCCTTAAAAATTGTAAGAATGTAGAAAATAGTATTTATTGTACTAAAGATTTCTAAGTTTCTAAGAAATAAGGGAAAATGATGAATCGTTTAGTTTTCCAGAGTACGTACTTTCATAGTAAGTACAATAGGACCAATCATAGCAAGTAGTAGAATTAGACTAGCTACAAATAGCCAAATAGATCCGAATGTATATAGTGTAAATCCAATAGATTGTACATCAATGAGAGTAGCAAAATTGGAATCTGGACTGTAAGTAAATGTTTGATATACATCATATGAATTAGATAGAGTAGGATATCCAAAGCTGTGTAGAATACTATTAAGAGTATTCATAATACCCATTTGCATATCTGGGAAAATTTTGAATGGGTTAAGGTGTTTGTATTCATTATTAGAAGTAAATGGGAACATAGAAAATAGTTCTACAAATAGAAGAAATACAAAAATAGCACCTAGAGGAAGATTTTGAGTATACTCAGAAGCCATAGCATTTAGTTCAGCTAGTTGTAGATTTAGCATCATAACAACAAATAGGAACAGAATAGCAATAGCTCCAATATAAAGAATTAGATAAGAAATACCCATAAATCCAAGACCTAGTAGAACAAGATATCCTGAAACATGTAGAAATAGTGAAATAAGAAATAGAACTGACATAACAGGATTCTTAGATGTAACTACTAGTAGTGCAGATAGAATAGCACCAAGAGTAAGGAAATCAATAAGAAAAGTATGCATGCGATACTGCTCTGTAATATATAATATATATGTATACATAATACAGTATACAAAATTCTTTCTAATACAAGAAATGTTCATATAGAATCAATAGGGAATCAATATTTGAATTATCCACCATACCAGTATACAGAAACGAATAGGAATAGCCATACTACATCAACAAAGTGCCAGTATAGAATACTTGATTCGTATCCAACATGGTGAGTATTTGTGAAATGATATTGAATCATTCGACCTAGAGAAACTGCTAGCATAATTGTACCAACAATAACGTGAATTCCATGGAATCCAGTAGATAGATAGAATGTAGAACCATATACACCATCAGAGATAGCAAATGGAGCATTGTAGTATTCAATACCTTGACAAATAGTAAATGCAATAGCAAGTACAACAGTAAGGATAAGTCCAGAGATAGCACCTGCTCGGTTTTTATTAATTACAGCATGGTGTGAGTATGTAACTGTAGCACCAGATGTAAGAAGAAGAATAGTATTTAGAAGAGGAAGTTCAAATGGGTTAATAGATTCAATACCAACAGGAGGCCATTGTCCACCTAGAGCAACATCAGGAGAAAGTGAAGAGTGGAATAGGGCCCAGAAGATAGAAATAAAGAAGAATACTTCAGTAATAATAAAGAATACCATACCTAGGCTAAGTCCTTTTTGAACTGGAATAGTATGATCACCTAGGAATGTACCTTCAGTAACTACATCTCGAAGCCAAAGAGCTAGACATAGAGCAGTAGAGATGAATCCAAGAAGTACAAGAGAAATACCTGAATCTCCGAAAGGACTAGCATATCCTTGGATATAAACAACAGATCCCATTGTAAGAATAAGAAGAGAGAATGAAATGAACATAGGCCATGGACTAGCAGTAACCATATGGAATGGGAATAGTTGGAATTGATTTCGCTGTGCTTGAAGGTTAGCTAGATTATTCATAATTCTATAGAAAAGTAAATATACTATATTTTTGAAAGTATACTATGAAGTGGTTCATGATCTGGGAGATTTTAAGAATATCATGATGGTCCATATGAATGAGTATAGTAGTATTTATCATACTATATACTGTCTAGGTACAAAATTATATATATATATATATATATATAATACCTTGTGTACCTTATACTATATATATATATATACAATAGTATACATATTGTTTTGTCTCTCTAATGTAGAGTATAATCTAGTAAGTCAATTTATATGTAGCTCTGATTGTAATATTTATCATTGTATATATATACAGAATATATATGTACCGTATGGCAGAAAATGAAAACTTTCATTCCATTCATTGTTAAATTCAAGTGATAAATTTCCAATGTAGAATATATTATACAGTACAAAGAAAGGGATATCTATTGACGGACGCGAGGAGATTCGAACTTCAACAAACCTATGGGTTTGTAGTGAGTGTCGAATCTCCAATGTAAAATATAGTATAAAGTAGAAAGAAAGAATATTTATATTCGGACGCGAGGAGATTCGAACTCTTATTCAACTTATTGTTGAATTTCGAGGATCGAATCTCCATTGCATAATATGAATATTAAAATTCATGAGAGTATTCTATTTCACGGACGCGAGGAGATTCGAACTCCTGGTTCTAAAAAGAACTCCTAGACTCAAGCCAGGCACATTAAACCACTCTGTCACACATCCTCTAAAATTGGATTGGTGTAATATGTATAATTACAGACATGGGACTCGAACCCACAACGGTAGAAACCAATGCTTTTACAGAGCACCTCCTTTACCAGTAAGGAATATCTGTATTATTTATGTAATACCTCGACCATGACTCGAACACGGTTCTTAGAATCTTCAGTTCTACGCTTTAGCCACATAAGCTATCAAGGTTTATAATGGAGACAGTCAGATTTGAACTGACATCAGCTATCCTGCAAAGATACTATAATACCAATTATACCATATCCCCAAATTTATTCTGATAGAGAATTGATTCTCTGTTTTCTATTTTGCAAATGCAATTCATTCATTTGAATTATTCAGATAGATTCCTATATTGTCTATCATAGAAACTGAATTGATGAAATATAGAAGGGAATGTAGATAATTCTTCTTCATTGGCAGGTTGAGCTTGGCTAAAGTATAGAGCTTTAGAATTAAATTCATATACAAATCCAAGAGTAAGAATTCCAAAGAATACCATAATGATCCAGAATCCATAATGACCTGTTTCATAAACAGTAAGAGCATATGGCATTGTCATGAAAATCTCAATATCGAAAATTAGGAATAGAATACCAACAAGATAGAATTGAATAGTGAATGGTGATCGATTTTGACCATAGATAGGAGAAAATCCACATTCATAAGATGTAACTTTTTCAGAATAAGGTACATGTTTAGCTAGTAGAATATTTACCAGTAGTAGAATGAATCCTACAACTGGTACAAGAATAAGATAAAGAGTAAGAGAATTCATAGAAATAAGAAAAAAGAAGTCTTTGTCTATTAAGAAGAGAATAGACTTAGACTTAGAAGATGACAAGCATTTAGTAGGATAGAAGAATCAAATAGGTAAAGTGAAATCATAAGAGTAAGAATAGCAATGACAGAACTGTGCATTGATGTAATAAGAGGTGTTTCTGTTTCAGATGTTTCACCTTCTGATGATAGAGTAGTAGGTGCAGAATCTTTTTGGAAGAACATAAGTTGTACAATCTTTAGATAATAACTAGCACTAATAACACTCATTACAATAGCTAGAATAGCAACATATGAGTAGTTGTAAGATACTGAGTAAAGAACCATTTGTTTTGCAAAGAATCCCATAAGTGGAGGAATACCTGCCATAGAAAATAGTGAAACAGAGAAACTGATAACAAGTAGAGGATTTTTATAGAATTGACCTTTAAGATCATCTAGTAGTACAAATTCTCGTACACTAGAATTATTTTGTAGAATTCCTTTTGTAATATATCCAAAAGCAAGAATTGTTAGGAAAGTGTTTACATTAGTTAGTGAATATTGTACTAGATAGAATACAAATCCTTCTACAGATTCTTCAGTACTTACAGCAAGAGCTAGTAGTAGGAAACCTACGTGATTAATTGTAGAGAATGTAAGAAGTCGTTTGATTCGCACTTGTGATAGACCTACAATACTTCCTACAATAAAACTAAGTACAGATGATACAAGTAGTAGTGTTTGGAATGGCTTAGCATAAGAAGTAAATAGATCATTTCCTTGAAGGAATTCAGTATTCCATGATAGATCATATCCTGTTACAATAAAGCTAAGGTTTAGTAGGAATACTAGAATACCAATTTTAGGCATAGTACTTACCCAAGATGTAATAATAGTAGGAACTCCATCATATACATCAGGTGCCCAATTATATAGTGGAGCAGCACCTACCTTGAAAATGTAACCAATTCCAATTAGAAGAAGACCACCTGCAATACTTAGAGTTACGTAAGTATTAGCAGAAGAAATGTCACCTACAGAGATAAGAGTAGCAAGATCGTCAAATCCAGTAATACCAGTACCAGCATAAATAATAGCAGTACCAAGTACAATAATACCAGATGCTAGACTACCAAGTAGGAAGTATTTAAGACCAGCAAATGTTGCAGATTGTGAATTTCGATATAGAGAACATAGAATATAAGCAGCAAAACTTTGAAGTTCAATACCCATGTACATAGATAGAAAATTATAACTAGAAATAAGAAGTACAGAACCAAGTACGCTGAATAGTACAATCATACTATATTCATTCATAGTATTCACATGAACAAAGTTAGTATTCACGCTTACAGACCGTTCAATACTTACTTTAGAATTACCAAATTTTAGATTAGTAATAGGACCCCAACCAGCAAGAAGGATAGCACCAACTACACATACAAGAATTTGGAAAGCTAGAGTTGTTGTAGATACATGGAATAGACCACTATATAGACCAACTCCACCTTGACTAAGTGGTAGATAATATAGTGAATTCCATGTAAGAATTGCTGAATAAAATAGAACAATAGCAACAATTCGAGTAAAAACGGTAGCTGTAATTTTATGGGCGAAAAGAGGAACAGCTAGAATAAATGAAATAAGAGAAATAGTTAGCATGACTTATTCTCCTGCAAAAAGTACTAGCATTCGGAATTGAACCGAAACCCGGGTATTGGAAGTACCTGATTCTACCATTAAACTATGCTAGCTTTTATACAAAACATGAATAATGTTATAGTATATTATACACCTATATATATATAGCATACAAATATAGGAGCGAAATATATGTTTTCCGAACTTATTATAAATAAGAATAGGGATATAACTCAGTCGGTTAGAGTGAAAAACTTTTAATTTTTTGGTCAGGAGTTCGAATCTCCTTATCCCTATGATAATATAGAGAATATAAGAAATATTTAATAAAGTTTTAGTATGGAGATTCGTCACTCTCTATAAACCAATAGGTTTATTGGAGTTCGAATCTCCTTATCCCTATGAGCTATTTTTAAGTATAAAAAAATTTTAGTAACATTTCTTTATGGAGATTCGACACTCGTAAATTCCTCTTCGGAATGAAGAATAATAGAGTTCGAATCTCCTTATCCCTATGTAATATATAGAATATAAGAAATTTTTAGTATAATTTTGGCATGGAGATTCGTCACTCGTGAATATTCTTATTAAAAAGAAGAATATGGAGTTCGAATATATTTATCCTTAGTTACACTACTATATTATATGTTATATACTATTATATTAATTTACTAAAAAATAGTAAATTACTTATAATTTTATACATACTAGGATGGGTTGAATCGAACAACCATTCTTTCATCCAAAAAGAAATGTCCTGCCATTAGACGACATCCTAATTATGCTATTATGAATATGCAATATCTGAGAATATGCCGACTACTAGGATCGAACTAGTGACAAGTAATTACAAGTTACCTATTTTACCAACTAAACTAAATCGACATTTTGTTATATATATATTGACTATAAACATACTACTTATAATAGCATGGATACTCATGATCTTTAGGCGACTCGAACGCCCACTCACTCAGATGAAGACCGAGGGTTTTACCATTAAACTAAAAGACCCCTTTAAAAATACAATTTTCTACAATAAATAGATTTTCATTAAAGAGTACATTCCAGGAATCGAACCTAGTCTTACAGATCATGAGTCTGTCGTGCGACCTACTACACTAAAGTACTATAGCTCCTATAATAAGAAATAGAGTACTAATCAATAGAAGTATATATACTATGTAGAAGGGAAATAATTCTATTTCCCATATTTATCTTACATAATTATTATTCTTCTGAAACTGCCACATCCATTAGTGTGTTTTCAATAATACCTACTACTGGAACAACAACTAGGAAGTATGCAAAGTAGAATACTGTAGCATAGCTACCAATATCTGAATAAGGATATTCAGGATGTTGAGCACCAATCCATAGCAGAATAAGGAAATCTACTACAAATACCCAGAATGCAAATCGAGATAGAGGTCGGAATTGGTTACCTCGAATTCGAGATGTATCAAGAATAGGCATAGCTAGAAGAATTAGTAGAGAACCAAACATAGCAATAACTCCAATGATTTTTGATGGAATTGATCGAAGAATTGCATAGAATGGAAGTAGATACCATTCAGGTACAATAGAAGGAGGAGTTTGCATTGGATTAGCAGGAATATAGTTATCAGAATGTCCAAGAGCATTTGGATAGAAGAATACAAATACTGAAAGGATAAGTAGGAATAGAACAATAGTTACAAGATCCTTAAATACAAAGTAAGGATGGAATGGAAGTCGATCAGTGTTACCACTAATACCAAGAGGGTTACTACTTCCATGTTCATGAATTGTAAGAAGATGCATTGCTGAAAGAGCAGCAAGAATAAATGGAAGTAGGAAATGTAGTGAGAAGAATCGGTTAAGTGTAGCATTATTTACACTAAATCCTCCCCATACAAACTCTACGAAATCATTACCAATCCATGGAATAGCACTTAGAAGGTTTGTAATTACAGTAGCCATATACTTAATTCTATGTTGTAAATATTACACTTCTTCAAATCATAGAACCATGTACTCTATTCGTTCTTTGATGCAAAGAATCTTTGAATGAGCCTTGTGTATTGTAATTTGATTCCATTACAATAAAGTATTCGACTGTACATTAAGCATAGATAATCTGTTGATTATTCTATACCCACTGATGAACCAGTCTGTAGCGATCATAGAGGAAAAATACTTTATTCTATAACCGACGGTCTAAATGCAAGAAGAACATTGTTAACCGTTTTCATCAGCATCGCCTAATATTCTATTGAATAGAAATTCATTAGACTATACAATTATACTAATAATATTACTTGAACAGTGCACTATTTTTAATCCTTGAATTTTATATAGCATGGAAGATACCATATAATCTTTTACTGTATCATGAAGAATAGGCATAGATTCTTTCATAACATAAATTACATATTGATTTTCTTTACCTGCAGAATGTACATTACATTTAATATTATATTTTTTATATAGAACTTCTGTAAGGAGAAAACAATCTTCGTAACTAAAAGCATTAGTTGCTCATTTGAGAGTTTTACCATGCCGAGTACCATCATCCATAATTCAAATAGCAATAGCAAGAGGAGTTAGATATTCTTCAATATTGGATGGTACTTTTTTAATACCATCTTTATACCATTCATAATATAGCCAATTTAGACTTGAATAAATAAAAGTATGAAATCGAATAATATATCGAACTTTTCCTCCTGTTCCTATTCGACTTTGAACAACAGGTACAGTAGGATTACAATATCCTTTCTCAGCAATAATGGAATGAAGCCAAAGAAGATAATTCTTTCGATTAGATTCTTGACTAAAGCTAAGACGAGTTCCATTGCTTTCTTTTCGTTTTTCTGCATGACTATCTCCAAGTAGAGAACCATAAAAAATACTAATAATATCTTTGTTATGAGGACCAATACGATACTCAGATCGAATACGTTTGGCAAAAGGATGTTTTGTATTAGAATTTTTGGATCAAGAAAAATTATAATAAAAATAATGGATGAATAAGTAATATAAATAAGAGAAGCAGCTATAATAGTATAATTGCATGTGGGGCAATTTTCTTCTTCACCCCATAGTGACATTTGTCCATAAGGAAGAACATAACCTAGGAATGCTGTAGCCATTGTAAGGATTAGAATAATAACTCCGATAGACCAAGGAAGAATTCGAGGAGATTTATATGAACCATAGTAAAGACCTCGACCTACGTGGAAGTACATGAATAGGAAGAAGAATGAAGCAGTATTAGCATGTACATATCGGATAGCCCATCCGTAGTTAACATCTCGCATAATATGTTCAACACTAGCAAATGCAAGATCAACATTAGGACAATAATGCATAGCAAGGAAAATACCTGTAAGAATTTGGATTACAAGACAAAGACCAAGTAGAGAACCAAAATTCCACATGTAAGAAATATTAGCTGGTTCAGGATTATCAATGATATAACTGTTAGCCAGACCAAGAATAGGATTAGATTTAAGGATACGCATTTGAAAATGATATATCTAAGAATTCTACATTATCTTATGAAAAAGATATATTTTGTAAATTTGATTCAATTTCTGTAAATACATGGAATATTTTCTAACTATAAATAGTATCAAAATTTTGTCCTAGAGGAATCGAACCTCTATAACATCTTTATCGGAGATGCATTCTAACCGTTGAATTAAGGACAAATATTTATGAATGAATAAATAGGTGTTAGAAAGATTCGAACTTTCGTAAAAATGCATTAACAGTACACCGCATGACCTCTATGCTATAACACCAATAAATGGAAATAGAATGAGAAAAGAAAATAAAAAGATTCTATTTCAACTTTCGTCATATTTATTATATGCATTAGAATTGTTCCATTTGAATATTATTAGTATCTATAGAGATTACTATCTATTTTCAATGAAATAAATCAAGTAGTAAACTCAAGTTTTTATTAAATATCTCTGAGAAATGATTGTTGAATTTCGAGTATTGAATCTCCATTAATTACCATAATATATTATATAGTGGATTGAAACTCTTATTGGAATGTAAGCAGTGGAGATTCTAACTAGAAAAATTTTCTGTTTTATGAAAGTGAGGAATTCTTCATGAACTATATAATATATAATCATTGAGAACTTGATGGAAGATCAAGCAGTGGAGATTCGAACCTTCAATAAATCTTAAATTTATAGTGAGTGACGAATCTCCATTACCAACATAGTATTTAATATAATTATTAGAAATTCAATTGGGATCAAGCAGTGGAGATTCGAACCTAAATATAACAAAATTATATTAGAGTGACGAATCTCCATTACTACAATGAGTTCATTCTATATGCATAAAATATATGCATATGTCAAGCAGTGGAGATTCGAACTCCGTACTCCCCTTCCCAAAAGAGGCGCCCAGCCATTAGGCCATCTACCTGATAGAATTTGAAAAATAGATAAACAATATGGTACAATTAAGTTTGATCAATACATTAGAAATGTTCAACATACATTTACATCCTAGACTAGAAATAGTCTTTTTCTTATTTGAGAATATCAGAAGATCTGTTTCACACTTGATATGCTTTCAGTATTTATCTTTTAGAATTGTAGCTACTCTACTGTGCCATATTTCTACAACAATAGATACACCATGGAATTCTCTCTAACGGTCCTTTCGTACAAATTAGAGGTTCTTCTTCTATTCTTGTTCCCTTCCGAGGATAGAATCTATACTGACTCACGTCGTATTAAACCCAACTCACGTTCCTCTTTACTCAGCGAACAGCTGAACCCTTCCAAGCTACTACACCTGGAGGATGAGAAGAGTCGACCATTTTTCTTTATCTATATTATTTCTAAACAAGCTGAAATGTCAGAAATATTTTCTTACATAAATAAAGATAGTAAGTTGTTTATACTTACTTACCATTAGTCACCTAATGGATTAGACTATATCTTCAAAATACATTTGAAGTAATCATCAAATATATCTTGTTGGGCGCTCGTGGAAAGATTATTGTTGGTATAACTCACTTTCTAGTCGTTGAACCTTTTTATTACATAATTATTTTAGCATAATTCTTTCACTTTCAATACACAAAGAAAAATGAAAAAATAAAAAATACCGTAATAAACTTGGCTGCGAATTGTCTTATTGAAAGAGTGGGATTTCTCTAAGAGTTTTCCGCATTTCACCCAATTTAACCTCGACAACGACTCTTCATAAAAAATATTTTTTATTTTTATCGAGGTGTCAAACCGTTTGGACAATGTGAACTCTCGCAAACGATAAACCTGTTATCCCTAGCGTAACTTTTATTTCTTGAGCGATGATCATTCCATTCTGAATCATCGGATCACTATATCCTACTTGCGTAACTGATCGATCTATCAATCTTTCAGTAAAGCATACTTTTATCATTACATTTTGATAGATACAATTATCTATTGGTTTCTGACCAATGTAAGTATACCTTTGAAGGCCTCTGATACTTTCTTAGAGGCTACCGCCCCAGTAAAACTGACCATCTGATACTGTCTTTCTTAGCAGAAATCAGTTATTCCATTCAATATATCAAGGTATTTCACGGATGTTACACTCCCTTGTATTCTACACTATATATCACGAATAACAATATCAGAATACAGTAAAGCTGCATAGGGTCTTCGCGTCCTCCGGAAGGCAAACCGCATCTGCACGGCTAATTCAATTTCACTGAGAAGCTAGTGGAGACAGCAGGGCCGCGTTACCTCATTCATGCAGGACCACATTTAATGGCCAAGGAATTTCGCTACTTTCAGATCCTTATAGTTAAGACCGTCATTCACCACCGCATCAGTCAGGAACACTTCCCGTAAGAAGATTCCCTTCCTTAAACAAATGGCATTGGACAGAGTTCACAACTTATACAAGTACTTTTCGTCTTAGCAAGTTGCTATGTTTTTAGTAAACAGTCGAAGCCCTCACTTTTGTGACAAGTTATAAAAGAATCATAAGATGATTCTAAATTATAACTTCTTCTTTATCGTCGAACTTACAGAAGCATTTTGCCGAGTTCCTTCACTAGCCTTATCTCTACGCCTTAGTATACTCTACCCACGAACCTGTGTCGGTTTCAGGTACGGTTACTATCAATAGTAGAAATCTTTTTCTAGAAGAAAGATTCTTTCTCTATGATTTCTATTCTTCATCAGAAAATAACAATTCGTTTATTTTCCTTAGAAACCGTATAAATTATGGCAGATTACCTTTTCCATAAAACCCTTTCGTGTTCGGCGAGAAGTATTTTAACTTCTTCATCGTTACTCATGCCAGCATTCTCTCTTTAGTATAGTCCAAAATGTATTCATACACTTCTTCACTCTCATACTAAGTGTTCTGCTACCTACATATACATCTATGTTTATATACATACATGTATATATATCATAATGTAGGTTAAATATTTCAGACCCGGAAATCTTCGATGCCTTTTATCCATTAGACTATTGAGTTGTTACACTTTCATTAAAAGGTAGCTACTTCCAAGCTTACTTTGTAGTTGTATTAGATAAAAGACCTTCTTATGTTCACTAAATATTTATTAGGGACCTTAATTTATGATCTGGGCTGTTTCCCTTTTGTCTATTTACCTTATCACAAATAGACTGTCAGTCTCTGATCAATATATTCTTCTTCTGAGGTTAACTTCCAATAGTAGGATTAGAAAATCCCCTAATTTATTCTGTAAATAATACATTGGAATCCAATGTATCAAGAAATGGAAATAAGTGCTATACAAAGAATATTTTTACAGAAACTTTCTACTTAAATAGATTTCGCAGAATATCAGCTATCACCAGATTAGATTAGCATTTCACCCCTTTTCACAGCTCATCAGAAAATACTGCAACATTTTGCTGTTCGGTCCATGATAACCTGGCCATGAAAAGATCATCTGGTTTCGGATCTAATTATAAATACTTTTCTCATTTTCTAATCGCTTTCGCTAAGATTTATCATCTTGCATTTATAATTAACTTGCTGACCCATTATGCAAAAGGTACGTTATCATTCTATTCTATAGAACTCTAACTGCTTGTAAGGCTTGTAATTCAAGATCTATTTCACCAGTCATACACTTACTTTTCACCTTTCACTCACGTTACTCTTCACTATCGCTAGATATACTATACTTAGCCTTGGAGAATGGTATCCCCATATTTCATACAAAGCTGCCGTCTTCATATTACTTTGTTGATTCATACCATTATGTAAATATATCTTTTCTTACATGTAAGAAAATAGTAGTCTGGACTTTCACCATCTTTGGTATATTCTACCTACTATACCATAGTATAGTAGATATAATAAATATATTGAATTCCACAATATTTTACTATAAAAATATATTTACAATATGAATCATAGGCTGATTCTGTTTCACTCACCATTACTACAGAAGTCTCATTGGATTTCCTTTCCTACTGGTACTGAAATGTTTTAGTTCCCAGCGTAATCTATTTTATTGGTTTTCCTTAGGATTGTAATAGTTTACAAATTTCTTACTATTACTTAAAGATTTACTTCCTTTCAAGTATATCTGCTAGGTATCCTTACAAACCTCTTTCATTACTTAATTGTATACTCCATATTGTTAGATTCCTATATTTTATCTAACAACATTTTATTAAGTATTCTATCAATAAAACATATTTTTGTAGAAAATATTTCAAGATCTTTCATCTTTACTACATCATAATCATCAACTTATGATGATTCATTCATATATCATAGTCTATATAAAGTTATTTTTATAAAATTATACTTATATAACATAGTAACTAGGGAATATTTATATTCTATCCCTCCTTTATAGAA